AGGAGATCAAATTTGAGTATCAAGACGTGGATACTTTGGATCCAGAAAAGTAATTACCATTCCTTCTTTGAAGAGAAGTAATTACCATTCGTTCTTTTAATTGAATTGCAATTAAACTCGGCCCAATCTTTTACTAAAAAGGATTGAGCCGAATACAAAGAGCCTATTGCTGCACGTTTTTTGGCTAAACTAACTAGATACTTATATAGATAGACAAGATTTGAAATACAAAATCTAAGACTCAAATGTTTCTATTGTTGTCTTGGATCCACAATTAATCCTACGGATCCTTAGGATTGGTATATTCTTTTCTATCCTGTAGTTCAAGCCAAGTATCACAATACTTTCTACCCATCCTGTATATTGTCCTTTTCCGTTCTGTGTTAGAATAGAACCTTAATTTATTACTTAAGTTAGATATTAGACGAGATTTTACGAAAAAATTCTTTATTTATAGGACAGAACAAATCTTTTTTTTTTCAATACTCACACTCCTTATTAGTTAATAATCCTAGTGATTGGATTTCTATGTTTATTCTGATAGGAAATAAATAAGATATTCAAATAAATTTTTTTGGATCGAATGACTATTCATCTATTGTATTTTCATGCAAATAGGGGGCAAGAAAACTCTATGGAAAGATGGTGGTTTAATTCGATGTTGTTTAATAAGTTTAAGAAGAAGTTAGAATGCAGATGCGGGCTAAATAAATCAACGGACAGTCCTATTGAAAATACCAGTGAGAGTGAAGATCCGAATCTAAAAGATAGGGCTAAAAACATTCATAGTTGGGGGGATTGTGACAATTCCAGTTCCAGTAATCTTGATTCTTTATTCGGCGTCAAAGACATTCGGAATTTCATCTCTGATGACACTTTTTTAGTAAGGGATAGTAATGGAGACTGCTATTCCATATATTTTGATATTGAAAATCAGATTTTTGAAATTGACAACGATCGTTCTTTTCTGAGTGAACTAGAAAGTTCTTTTTATAGTTATCGGAATTCTAGTTATCTGAATAATAGACATACGAGTGAAGATCCCTACTATAATCGTTACATGTATGATACTCAATATAGTTGGAATAATCACATTAATAGTTGCATTGACAGTTATCTTCAGTCTCAAATCTGCATTGAGACTTCTGGTAGTGATAATTACAGTGACAGTTACATTTCTAGGTCCATTTGGGGGGAAAGTCGAAATAGTAGTGAAAGCGAGGGTTCCAGTATACGAACCCGCATGAAGGGTAGTGATTTAACTATAAGAGAAAACTCTAATGATCTCGATGTAACTCAAAAATACAGACACTTGTGGGTTCAATGCGAAAATTGTTATGGATTAAATTATAAAAAAATTTTGAAATCCAAAATGAATATTTGTGAACAATGTGGATATCATTTGAAAATGAGTAGTTCAGATAGAATCGAACTTTTGATCGATTCAGGTACTTGGGATCCTATGGATGAAGACATGGTCTCTTTGGATCCCATTGAATTTCATTCGGAAGAGGAACCTTATAAAGATCGTATTGATTCTTATCAAAGAAAGACAGGATTAACTGAGGCTGTTCAAACGGGCATAGGCCGACTAAACGGTATTCCCGTAGCAATTGGGGTTATGGATTTTCAGTTTATGGGGGGTAGTATGGGATCCGTAGTAGGGGAGAAAATAACTCGTTTGATTGAGTACGCTACCAATAAATTTCTACCTCTTATTATAGTGTGTGCTTCTGGGGGGGCACGTATGCAAGAAGGAAGTTTGAGCTTGATGCAAATGGCTAAAATATCGTCTGCTTTATATGATTATCAATCAAATAAAAAGTTATTTTATGTATCAATTCTTACATCTCCTACTACTGGCGGGGTGACAGCTAGTTTTGGTATGTTGGGGGATATCATTATTGCCGAACCCGATGCCTACATTGCATTTGCTGGTAAAAGAGTAATTGAACAAACATTAAATAAAACAGTACCGGAAGGTTCACAAGCGGCAGAATATTTATTCCAGAAGGGCTTATTCGACCTAATCGTACCACGTAATCTTTTAAAAAGTGTTCTCAGTGAACTATTGAAACTCCACGCTTTCTTTCCTTTTGATCAAAAATCAATCAAGTAGAACACTAAGTTTAATTATTTTATTTGTAACAAACGAGTAGTTAGTTTAGCGGAATCAAAGTAAATAAGAATGAAGTTTTCTTTGGTTACATAAGATCTAATTATAGAAAGAAGCAAAAGTTTCGGATAACTCTTTTTTTTTACCTATATTCCCATTCCCAGTTACTAATCAAGAAGCCTCGACCAACAAGATAAAAGAGTGAATTCTACCTTTCGTGAAATTGGGCAAAGCAAATAAAACGAATTTCTTCTTCTCGTCTTACATATATAATTCAAATCTAGAAAACATAGATTCTATATAGATTATAGATATAGAATTTTGTATCTTTCTCTATCTCCCGCAAATCCCATTTTGGGTAAAAATCCCTGTTGGGTCGGATTCTAACCAATCCTTGGATAAAGAGTAAGAAACTCTTTCTTTATTAAATTAAAAGACAAAGAAATGAAGAAAAATAATAAAGTAGGTTATCATACATATCTTTCATGTAGAAAGATGAATAAGTCCATTTATTTAGTTCGACATTCCTTGCACTTATTTTATATACTATCTTAGATATATAGATACTTAGATCTATACTAAGAATTTATTAATTAATAATAATTACAATTCTTAATTATAATTATTATAAGATATCTTTATTTAAAAATAATAAAATAACAGGTACAAATAGTAAATCGAGGTACCCTTTCTATGACAACTTTCAACCTTCCCTCTATTTTTGTGCCTTTAGTAGGCCTAGTATTTCCGGCAATTGCAATGGCTTCTTTATTTCTTTATGTTCAAAAAAACAAGATTGTTTAGATCTGATGGGATGAGATTGATTCCCACCCAGTTTTTTTTTTTCAAAACTTAGACTTGTATCATAACACAGATATCTATTTAGTGGAATATGGTATACCATATGATTTCCGCCGAACATAAAGGAAAAAGCTCTTATGCCTTCTTATGTTATGCCTGCAGAAAGACGATCTATGGGTAAATTACTTCTAGCTATTAGCTATTTTCAAATCGATCGGGATCGCTGGATGGAGAAATAGAAAGTAAAAGTGGGCGGATCTATATGTATAGTGGGATCATATGAAAGGTATGTTATTATTTTAGATCTAACCAATTTGATGAATTATTCCTAAAGGTTCAAGTGCTAGTTGATGAGAGTTACTTTGGAAACAAAAAAAAAATCAAGTCAAATTCATTTGGGGTATTCTATCAATTCCAATAAAATGAAATCGTATCAAGTATGAGTTGGCGATCAGAACATATATGGATAGAACTTATAAGGGGGTCTCGAAAAATAAGTAATTTCTGCTGGGCCTTTATCCTTTTTTTAGGTTCATTAGGATTCTTATTAGTTGGAATTTCCAGTTATCTTGGTAGAAATTTGATATCTTTTTTTCCGTCTCAGCAAATCGTTTTTTTTCCACAAGGGATCGTGATGTCTTTCTACGGGATCGCAGGTCTCTTTATTAGCTCCTATTTGTGGTGTACAATTTCCTGGAATGTAGGTAGTGGTTATGATCGATTCGATAGAAAGGAGGGAATAGTGTGTATTTTTCGTTGGGGATTTCCTGGAAAAAATCGTCGTATATTTCTTCGATTCCTTATAAAAGATATTCAGTCCGTTAGAATAGAAGTTAAAGAGGGTATTTATGCTCGTCGTGTCCTTTATATGGACATAAGAGGCCGTGGGGCCATTCCCTTGACTCGTACTGATGAGAATTTGACTCCACGAGAAATTGAACAAAAAGCTGCTGAATTGGCCTATTTCTTGCGTGTACCAATTGAAGTATTTTGAGAAATGAAATGGGCTGAAGAATAATAGGAGGACGGAAAAATGCAAGAATCCTCTTTTTTCTATAACATAACTTAACTGAAGTTTCGTCAGAACGTTTATTCAGGTCAAAGCAGACGTATATGGAACAACCATAAAACGAAAACCCTTTTTGTGTTGGGGTCTTTTATGCATATGCAAATCCACGCAATTCAATAACAAAACAAGTAATCAATCGAAATAATAGATTCATCTCATATATCAAAGTATTTTGAAAAAAGAAATTGATCCTTTTTTGAAGTTCAATCTTTGTTGGAATTGATACTTTAAGATCCAAATAAATTCTATCTTGTAAATTATTTTATTTCTTTTTTTTTTTCAATCGACCTTTATTTTTATCCTTTCTTTTATGTTCCTTAATGACCAACAATTGGATTTCTTAATAATGATAACTAGCCACTTTCTGTCTTGTTTTGCCACTCATTTGTTTTGTGTTTTGATCATCACAATATCTTTCCCTCAATTAGTCTATTACTGACTATGGATAATTAGTGAAATTTTTTGAAATATTGTATATTTTGATAGAAAAGGAGTTCTTTCGTCTCAAAATCTGAATAATATTAATTACTAAATTTATTATTTAAAGCAGTTCTTTCGGTCATTCATCGAAAGGAGACACTTGTTTTGTTTCGAATTTGCCCGATTGAGATATTTGGAAACAATTTTTTTTATTATTTCTTCATTCGTGAATTCTTAGTCGATTTCTGTATTCTTTCTAGATTCAAAGACTAGCCACAAAATCACAAATAAAATAGATTCATACCTTGTAGAGAACTCATGCGTGAAAGAAATATTAGATCGCAGAGAGTCGACGAATGAGGTGGGTTGATTAACAATTCACAGATAGATGAAAAAAATGGCAAAAAAGAAAGTATTCACTCCCCTTTTCTATCTTGCATCTATAGTATTTTTGCCCTGGTGGATTTCTCTCTCATTTAATAAAAGTCTGGAATCCTGGGTTACAAATTGGTGGAATACCGGGACATCCGAAATTTTTTTGAATGATATTCAAGAAAAGAGTATTCTAGAAAAATTCATAGAATTAGAGGAACT